TAATATAATATAAGAATAAAAAGAAAATAGAATAAAAAAATTTAACAGAGTAATGAAAGTTAAAGAGCGATGAAAAAAAAAGAGAAATAGAAAAAGGTTTTTTAAGTATTACCTCTTGTGTAATATAACATAGTAATTATTGTTTTTCCATTGGGAGAGATGGCTGAGTGGACTAAAGCGTCGGATTGCTAATCCGTTGTACGAATTATTCGTACCGAGGGTTCGAATCCCTCTCTTTCCGGTTCCGTTGATTATTTGGTATTTTTTTACCTTTCCCATTTTTGAATTTAATAGTTAAAGATGTAGAATAGATAAAAATGCTAAAAATATTTAAAAGCAAGTCAAAACTCTTATTTTTTATTCTTCGCGGCCAGGATTACGCCCCGGGTCATTAGATAAAAATCCAAAGATGAAGAGAGAGACAAAGAATATCACTACTGTGTAAACAAAGAGTTTGAGAGTAAGCATTACACAATCTCCAATTTTGGTTTGGAAAAAAAGAAAATAGATTCTCTATTTTTATACCCTATATCACAATAATTTTGATCACAATAATTTTGATATCAAGAAATGAAGTAGTTTTTAGAAATAGAAAAGATTTTTTATAAATTCATTTGTAATAAGAGTTGAGTCTTTCATTGCCAAGAATTTGCCTTCACACCTACAATTAGATATTGTGTAGATATTGTGGAGGACTCTTATAATTTATAATATAGGGCTCCCTTTCAAGTTCAAGGGAATGGAAAAGAAAAATGTTTAGAATGAGTAATATCGAATAGGGTAAGCCCTATTTGATTTTTCGCGTCTATATAATAACTTGAATGCTTGAATTGGGGGAGGGCTTATACTATAAGACTTATCTGATCTTATAAATTGTTAGAATTTTTTTTCTTGAATAAATTCTTTTAGGACAGTATTAAAAACCTCATCGAAAACTTACAGCAGCTTGCCAAACAAAGGCTAATAGAAAAAAGAGCACAGGGATGACTGGCATTACATCTACAATTGGATTCAAAAAAGCGTAGGCTTCGGGCAATTTTGTGAAGAAAAAACTGCTTGAATAAATAGCCGAATCAAAACAGATACAAAACAAACTAAAAATATTAAGCATAATCAAATTTTATTCTTGAAGATATTTATTCTTGAAGATAATTCTATTTTGATTGAGTTATTAAAATATTATTAATGATGATATCAAAATTTATTTATATAAAATAAAAATAAAGTAAGATAGACAAAAACCCTTATTGATGAACCTCACTCAATCAAAAATCCTTCAATTCTCAAATCAAAAAAGAATAGAAGGAATCCTATTTTCATACAATATCTTAATTGAATTATATATTATGATCAATAAATTTAGTTTAATTCTATATCTACATATATTCAAATCTGAGCAATAAACTAATCTATTTCATAAGATATTTATTGGAACGGGAATTGACGAAGAACTAATACCTATATTAGTTTTTATTAGTGTTGAGTTGAATAGAAATGGGGCGTGGCCAAGTGGTAAGGCAACGGGTTTTGGTCCCGCTATTCGGAGGTTCGAATCCTTCCGTCCCAGCGTATACCTATTCTATACATAAAAAAAAATTACCGGCTTTGGCAACCTTTTTATTATTAAGAGAATAATAAATAAGAGAATAATAAATGCAATTCTTCTTTCGTTTCATATTTTTAATAACTTTTCTTGGACTAATTTATTTTTCAAAAAATGGATTGTGCTCAAATAATATGGAAATGGAATTGAATCTATCTTTTTTTTTTCAGGGACGGGGGAAACAGATATCAAAATTAAAATTCAAAACAAAAAAAGTGGAACGGTTTTTTGATCACATTCTTATTTTATTCCCCTTATCTCTTCCTATTTACGTTAGTTACTGAGAAAAAAGTTTTACGTCTCATACCTTACAATGATACACATTTTGAATGCAATTTTTATCCACTTATATATATACCAACGAATCCTTTATCGAATCGTTACAAGTGATGTTTGAGTACGAAGAGAAGGAAGAGCTGTTCGGAAAGTGGGTTTTTATGATCCACTAAAAAAGAAAACTTATTTAAACGTTCCTCCGATTCGATATTTCCTTTAATTTGAAAAGGCACTCAAACGACAGGAACTGTTCATGATATTTTAAATTAAAGAAGGCAGGGGTTTTTACGGATCTTTGTCTTAATTAAAGACACTGAATTTAATGAAATACAAAAAAAAAGGGGGGTGTGGGTAGTTTGTATATATATATAGCTTAGCTTTGTATAAACTTTTCTATACTATCCCTTCCTTCACTCTTGTTCTATTTATATCTATCTTATTTTTGAAAGTTCTTATTTCATTTTATTTATCCTTTTACCTACAGTGGTTTTGTTTGTATTTATGTGGATATTAGTGCCAATCCAATACAAGCCCTTAGTTTATCTGTTCTTCATTTTTTTATTCTAATTAGAAAGAATTATTCTATTCTAATTAAAAGAATAATTAAAAGTTAAAAGAATA